TAAATTGTATGACATGGCATATGCATGTTATGCAAACAAAAAACAAAACGGATACTTACCTTAGTCTAATCCATTTTTTATAGAAAAATTATTTCGTTTTGTTTTTTGTTTCTTCTTTGGATCATAACCAAATAAAAACTTCTCGAATTATCAGAATCCGCAGTACAATCCTTGGTTATTCAACTTAGATGAAATATTTATTATAGTTCCGTTCATTGTTATACTACGAAATTAGAATGAAATCGAATCTGATTTCAATATTTCATATCTCTCCTTGTCCAATCCAAACAAAAGGTCCACATCTTTTTTTATAATTAGTCTGTTTTTATTTTATGTTATTTCGTACCGTACAATTCCTTTAGTTTGCGGGATCATTTTCCCCTTACCCTAAGGGTAATGAAAAGAATTATAGAATGGATTGTTAATTATGCCAAGATCTCAGATAAATGCAAATTTTATTGATAAGACCTCTTCAATTGTGGCCAATATCTTATTACGAATAATTCCGACAACTTCCGGAGAAAAAAAGGCATTTACCTATTACAGAGATGGTGCGATTTGATTCTTTTTTTTTAGGTCCAGTATTATGAGAAACAAAAGAGACATGGTTCGAGATAGAAAAAATTATTAAAATAAACCCATGCTTGGTGAAGGTGAAGTTTGTAGATAGAACAATTCCTTCTGTCGTGTATCCTCGATTGATGCAGCCTCGGATGCTTCAATTGTTGATTTTAGTATTTAGCGAAAGGTTACACCTATGGGTTCCGTATTGCGAGTCAATCCTACTCCACTAGTACCAATAGGCAGCATAGGGGAAAAAGCACTACACCTAGGAATCAACAACATGAAAACTTTGTTATAAATTACCCTTTTCCTTATCGGTATCGGGGCTAACAAGAATGGTTGGGACAACAAACATCCATCTCGTTCGTACTTTGGGTATCCGTATAACCATCAAAGATCGTTGAAGTGACTAATTCCTGGAAATAGGGGGCGTTGAGGACAAAGAAATTGTTGGAGTTACCATTTCCATCTAGTACTAATACAGTTGGTGTTAATAAAAAACCTCTTGCAGGAAGGCTGGCTAGAGATTTCTTGTAAAAATACTAGCTCCTTTCAGTTCATAATGAGAATAGTCAAATTTTAATTTCATGGATTATTTCCCCTAGTACTATGCGCAGAAAGAAGGGAGGAGCCATATGAAATGAAAATCTCACGTACGGTTCTGGAACGGAGATTCTTTGAATAGAATGAACGACCGTAACGGATGTTGGCTCAATCCGAAGGAAATTATGCGGAAGCTTTACAAAATTATTATGAAGCTACGCGACCAGAAATTGATCCCTATGATCGAAGTTATATACTCTATAACATAGGACTTATACACACAAGCAACGGAGAGCATACAAGGGCTTTGGAATATTATTTCCGGGCACTGGAACGAAACCCATTCTTACCACAAGCTTTTAATAATATGGCCGTGATCTGTCATTACGTGCGACTATCTCTACTATAGAAAGAAGGAAAAAAGATCCAATTAACTAGTAAATACTAGAATGAAATAGGTTTTCTACATATGCGTCGTCTAAAGCAACGGTTTTTATCAGCTGTAGCAAGTAAAGAGACTTCACGAGAACCAAAATGAAGAAGAAATGGATAAAGCCTATATACTCCATGGATAAAGGATTGAATTGATAGAGAAAGCACCGTAAAGATCAATTAGCAAGCTATTTGGTCGATAGAGTTAAGAACTGCTTTGCTTACTTATCCCGTGATACAGGATAAAAGTTAGGAATCAAATTATGTAATAAAGTTGATCCACTAAGGTATTGAGCAGCGGTGTAGCATCAGATCCCAAAGATCGTAAGTTCTTTTTTCTTATATTATATTAGGATATTAGAGAGGAAAGTCTTTTTCAAAAATTCTATATCTATATTATATAAATTCCATATATGCAATCGAGATAGTTACCTTTCAGAGAATTCTAACACTATATTTTAACACTATTATATATAGGATATAGGGTCGATCCATACTTCATTCCTCTGAAGGTGGGAGAAAAGATAAAGCTTTTTATTGATCAAAAAATTAGAGTTTTAAACTTATGTAATTAACTTCTTCTGGCTAACCCAACAAAAATGGGATACTTTTATGACAATATGACAAATCTAATTCAATTAACATAAGGTAGATTAAGACGGGGCGCAAGCAAAAAGAATCGATTGTCGAGCCGTATGAGGTAGGAAACTCTCAAGTACGGTTCGAAGGGAAGGAGCTACCTATTCCGACCGGGGAGAACAGGCCATTCTACAAGGTGATTCTGAAATTGCAGAGGCTTGGTCCGATCAAGCTGCTGAGTATTGGAAACAAGCTATAGCGCTTAGTCCGGGTAATTATATTGAAGCACAAAATTGGTTGAAGATCACGAGGCGTTTTGAATAAGACCACTCCCTTTTTTAATTCATTAAAATTAGTTGTTGGATCCATCAATCAAATAAAATAGATCGTGTTCCCATGAAAAGATCCAATCAAGAGTTTCATTATATCCTTTCTTTATAAAATCATTGTATGGTATCTCATAGGGATAAAACGGTATAGAATAAAACTAATAAAGCTAGTAAAAGAAAGATACAAGATACGGTGGAATGACTAAATATGGATAAGATATAGCAATGGATCTTATTAATCCTAATGAATGATCTTGTGATTTCTAGTAAAGGAATAGAATATTTCATAGAAGTAGATTCATATGGGTACTTATACATTCAGATATAAGTGTACTAGGTTTAGGTTGCAAAAAAAATTGTTTTTTCGTTTCGCCGGGAAAGTACTTTCCAAGGAAAAACAGGCCCCTTGGGCACCTAATCGTTATGTCATAATAGATCCGAACACTTGCCTCGGATTGACTTCAATATCATAATTGCTCTAGTGAATAACTAAATAGATGGATGGGAGATAGGAAAAAAAGGATTAATCATAAAAAAAATAGCTATCTTTCGGAGGTTCACTAAAAACTTGATGATTGGCGGGTCTCTTTGTATGTGTTGTCCGGAAAGAGGAGGACTTAATGATTATTCGTTCGCCGGAACCAGAAGTTAAAATTGTTGTAGATAGGGATTCTATAAAAACCTCTTTCGAGGAATGGGCCAGACCCGGCCATTTCTCAAGAACAATAGCTAAAGGCCCCGATACTACCACTTGGATCTGGAACCTACATGCTGATGCTCACGATTTCGATAGTCATACCAGTGATTTGGAGGAGATCTCTCGAAAAGTATTTAGTGCTCATTTCGGTCAACTCTCCATTATCTTTCTTTGGTTGAGTGGGATGTACTTCCATGGCGCCCGTTTTTCAAATTATGAAGCATGGCTAAGTGATCCTACTCACATTGCACCCAGTGCCCAGGTAGTTTGGCCAATAGTGGGTCAAGAAATATTGAATGGTGATGTGGGTGGGGGTTTCCGAGGAATACAAATAACCTCCGGTTTTTTTCAGATTTGGCGAGCATCTGGAATAACTAATGAATTACAACTTTATTGTACCGCCATTGGGGCATTGGTCTTTGCATCGTTAATGCTTTTTGCCGGTTGGTTCCATTATCATAAAGCCGCCCCAAAATTGGCTTGGTTCCAAGATGTGGAATCCATGTTAAATCACCACCTAGCGGGGTTATTAGGACTTGGGTCTCTTTCTTGGGCGGGACACCAAATCCATGTATCTTTACCGATTAACCAATTTCTCGACGCTGGAGTTGATCCTAAAGAAATACCACTTCCTCATGAATTTATCTTAAATCGGAACCTTTTGGCTCAACTTTATCCTAGTTTTGCCGAGGGAGCAACCCCCTTTTTCACCTTGAATTGGTCAAAATACGCAGAATTTCTGACTTTTCGTGGAGGATTAGACCCAATAACAGGTGGTCTATGGCTGACCGATATTGCACACCATCATTTAGCTATTGCTATTCTTTTCCTGATCGCAGGTCATATGTATAGAACTAACTGGGGCATTGGTCATGGCCTTAAAGACATTTTAGAGGCTCATAAAGGTCCATTTACAGGGCAGGGCCATAAGGGACTCTATGAAATCCTAACAACATCGTGGCATGCTCAATTATCTCTTAACCTCGCTATGTTAGGTTCTTTAACCATTGTTGTAGCTCACCATATGTATTCCATGCCTCCCTATCCATACCTAGCTATTGACTATGGTACACAACTTTCGTTGTTCACCCATCACATGTGGATCGGTGGGTTTCTTATAGTTGGTGCTGCTGCACATGCAGCAATTTTTATGGTAAGAGATTACGATCCAACTACTCGATACAACGATCTATTAGATCGTGTCCTTAGACACCGCGATGCAATCATATCACATCTTAACTGGGTATGTATATTTTTAGGTTTTCACAGTTTTGGCTTGTATATTCATAATGATACCATGAGTGCTTTAGGGCGTCCCCAAGATATGTTTTCAGATACCGCTATACAATTACAACCTATCTTTGCTCAATGGGTACAAAATACCCATGCTTTAGCACCTGGCATAACAGCTCCTGGTGCAACAGCAAGTACCAGCTTAACTTGGGGAGGTGGTGAGTTGGTAGCAGTAGGCGGCAAAGTTGCTTTGTTACCTATTCCATTAGGAACCGCAGACTTTTTAGTCCATCATATTCATGCATTTACGATCCACGTAACTGTATTGATACTACTGAAGGGTGTTCTATTTGCTCGCAGTTCCCGTTTGATCCCTGATAAAGCAAATCTTGGTTTTCGTTTCCCTTGTGATGGACCTGGAAGAGGGGGGACATGTCAAGTATCCGCCTGGGATCATGTCTTCTTAGGTCTATTCTGGATGTACAATTCCATTTCGGTAGTTATTTTCCATTTCAGTTGGAAAATGCAGTCGGATGTTTGGGGTACTATAAGTGATCAAGGAGTAGTAACTCATATTACAGGAGGAAACTTTGCGCAGAGTTCCATTACTATTAATGGGTGGC